ATAACTATCGTATTGAAAGATATATCTTTAGATGAAGAGGAAGAAATAGATAAAAGGAAATTCTATAAATTAGAGCTGAGGAATACTTAAAAGAAGAATATTTTATATTATAAAAAATACAAATACGCTATATTATGTTATGCTTAAAAAAAATCGAATGAATAAAAAAAAAATACAAACGGATGTCACGTTTCACGATATATATAGTAGTGGGGGATTATGGGACAAAAAATAAATCCACTTGGTTTCAGACTTGGTGCAACCCAAGGTCATCATTCTCTTTGGTTTGCACAACCAAAAAATTATTCAAAGGATCTACAAGAAGATCAAAAAATACGAGATTGTATCAAAAATTATGTGCAAAATAATATGAAAATATCCTCTAATGTAGAGGGAATTGCACGTATAGAGATTCAAAAAAGAATCGATTTGATTCAGGTCATAATCTATATGGGATTCCCCAAGTTATTAATAGAAGACAGGACTCGAAGAATCGAAGAATTACAGACGCATGTACAAAAAGAACTCAATTGTGTAAACCGAAAACTCAACATTGCTATTACAAGAATTGCAAATCCTTACGGGCACCCCAATATTCTTGCAGAATTTATAGCCGGACAATTAAAGAATAGAGTTTCATTTCGCAAAGCAATGAAAAAAGCTATTGAATTAACTGAACAGGCAGGTACAAAAGGGATTCAAGTACAAATTGCAGGGCGTATCGACGGAAAAGAAATTGCACGTGTTGAATGGATCCGAGAAGGTAGAGTTCCTCTACAAACCATTCGAGCTAAAATTGATTATTGTTCCTATGCAGTTCGAACTATCTATGGGGTATTAGGCATCAAAATTTGGATATTTGTAGACGAGGAATAATAAGAACTTACTTGACTTATATTTAGTTATATCTGGTGATAAAACAAAAAATGGCAAACTCTTTCATTCTTTTTCTGGTAAATAAAAAAAAAAAAAAAGAACAATTCTATAAGGTTGAATAAAAATCCGATTAATCATTTGATATAATTGCTATGCTTAGTGTGTGACTCGTTGGTTTTTTTAGGGTTGGGATTCCAAAAAATGGACAGCCCATAGTACAAACTGATAACTATAGAACTAATAACCAACTCATCACTTCGTGTTATCTGGATAGAAAGAACCAGTCAAGATATGATATATAAGTCATATCATTGTAGCAACTGAAATCTTTTTTACATAAAAAAAAAAAAATCTGATTATGGGTTGTAAAGCAATATAAAGTATACAGATAAATGGAAGGGTGAGAGAAAGATAGAAAAAGAATATTAATGATATATAATTCCAATATGTAAGGTCTATGAGTCATCTCATATAAAGGGAATGTAATAAAGCATCAATACTGATTGATCCATAATTAGACAAATCCGTGCATAGAACAAAAAATCAAGAGCCCCGAGCCAATAAAGACTGAGAAGGTTGACTCAAGAATAAATTTAATTGGAGGCTCCGTTGTAAAATTCAGACCTAATCATTAATCGAGAAGTGGTGGGAACGACAGAACCTGTGAATGCATAAGATTCTATTGAAAACGAATCCTAATGATTCATTGAGTAGGATGGCGGAACGAACCAGAAACCTATTCATTTATTCTGAGAGGTCATGTCATAGACTAATCTTACAACTGAATGTTGAAAGAGTAAATATTCGCCCGCGAATTTTTTTTTATTTCTAAATTTTAGTCGATTCGAAATAAAAGGAAAAACAAAATAAAGATTCATTATAGCGTTCTACCAAAACGACATTATCTATAAATAGAATACGTGTTAAATTATATATTAAAACACAAAAAATTTCTAATTTATAATCGATTAGATCAAATTTCAAAGAATCCCACGATTCCATATATTATTAACCGTGTATTTTTTTTTGTTTAATTTTTTAAAATTGTTTAATTCGCGAGGAGCTGGATGAGAAGAAACTCTCGTGTCCGGTTCTGTAGTAGAGATGGATGGAATTGCTAAACAACCATCAACTATAACCCCAAAAGAACCAGATTCCGTAAACAACACAGAGGAAGAATGAAAGGAATATCTTATCGAGGTAATCGTATTTGCTTCGGTAGATATGCTCTTCAAGCGCTTGAACCCGCTTGGATCACATCTAGACAAATAGAAGCAGGGCGGCGAGCAATGACACGAAATGCACGCCGCGGTGGAAAAATATGGGTACGCATATTTCCAGACAAACCTGTTACAGTAAGACCTACAGAAACACGTATGGGTTCGGGGAAAGGATCTCCCGAATATTGGGTAGCTGTCGTTAAACCCGGTAGAATACTTTATGAAATGAGCGGAGTAGCAGAAAATATAGCTAGAAGGGCTATTTCAATAGCGGCATCTAAAATGCCTATACGAACTCAATTCATTCTTTCTGGATAGGAATGTAGAAACAAACGAAAGGGGTTTTGGGGATGAAAAAAAAACAATTGCAGGTTTCTTTTTTTGTTTTGAACAAATAATATTTCTTTTTTTTATTTATACCTTTGCATTGAAAAAGAAAAAACCGATAAAAAAATGATATGATTCAACCTCAAACCTATTTGAATGTAGCGGATAACAGCGGGGCCCGAGAATTGATGTGTATTCGAATCATAGGAGCTAGTAATCGACGATATGCTCATATTGGTGACATTATTGTTGCTGTAATCAAGGAAGCAGTACCAAATACACCTCTAGAAAGATCAGAAGTGGTCCGAGCTGTCATTGTACGTACTTGTAAAGAACTCAAACGCGACAACGGTATGATAATACGATATGATGACAACGCTGCGGTTGTTATTGATCAAGAAGGAAATCCAAAAGGAACCCGAATTTTCGGCGCGATCGCCCGGGAATTAAGACAGTTAAATTTCACTAAAATAGTTTCATTAGCACCTGAAGTATTATAGGGGAAGACCTTAATATAGTATTTGAATGAAATTGATTTAATTTATTTAATTAATTAGTAAATTGTTTATCTATCACGTATATATCTTTAATAATTCATAAATATTAAAAAATTAAGAAAAAAAGAAAAAGAGCATGTTGATTATATCAAAATTAGGGGGAAACAAAAATCTTAGTTTATCATGAGTAAAGACACTATTGCTGACATAATAACCTCTATACGAAATGCTGACATGAATAAAAAAAGAACAGTTCGAATACCATCTACTAACATCACTGAAAATATTGTTAAAATCCTTTTACAAGAAGGTTTTATTGAAAACGTGAGAAAACATCAAGAAAGCAATAAATATTTTTTGGTTTTAACCCTACGACATAGAAGAAATAGGAAAGGACCATATAGAACTGTTTTAAATTTAAAACGGATCAGTCGACCCGGTCTACGAATATATTCTAACTATCAACGAATTCCTAGAATTTTAGGCGGAATGGGGGTTGTAATTCTTTCTACTTCTCGAGGTATAATGACAGACCGAAAGGCTCGACTAGAAGGAATCGGCGGAGAAGTTTTGTGTTATATATGGTAATCTTTATAATAGCCGACACGGTCATATTTGTGAAAAAAGAGAAAGGACAAGTTTATAATATTATCCCTCTTACATTAGTTGATACTTCAAAGCGGTTTTACTTGGAATGAAACAACAAAAATGGATTCATGAGGGTTTAATTACTGAACAACTTACCGATGGTATGTATCTTCCGGATTCGTTTAGATAACAAAAAAATTATTCTGGTTTTTGTTTCGTAAAGGATTTCATGTAGTTTTATACGTATACTACCAGGAAATAGACTAAAAATTGAGGTAAGTCCTTATGATTCAACCAAAGGGCGTATAATTTAGAGACTCCAAAGCAAAGACTTGAATGATTAGGCGGTTTTTTCAATTTCAACATTCTTTCGTGAGGATACAATTCGAAATTCAAAATTTCAAGAAACTTATTTTCTTCCAATAAGTAGATTCGGAATTAAAAAAAGGAATGACAAATATGAAAATAAGGGCCTCCGTTCGTAAAATTTGTGAAAAATGTCGATTGATCCGTAGGCGGGGACGAATTATAGTAATTTGTTCTAACCCGAGACATAAACAAAGACAAGGATAATCTTTCTAAAACAAAAAGACTCTCGAAATCTAAAGGACCCGATGTACAGATGTACAAATAAATAAATAAAATAAGTAAAAAAAAAAAAAAAAAAAGAATAAGGATCTGTTTTGACATGAAATGGATATATCCATATATCTCTGACTTATATTTATGAGATGATAAAATATGGCAAAACCTATACCAAAAATTGGTTCGCGTAGAAATAGACGTATTGGTTCACGTAAGAATCCACGTAGAATCCCCAAGGGAGTTATTCATGTTCAAGCAAGTTTCAACAATACCATTGTGACTGTTACAGATGTACGGGGTCGAGTAATTTCTTGGTCCTCTGCCGGGGCTTGTGGATTCAAGGGTACAAGAAGGGGTACACCATTTGCCGCTCAAACCGCAGCAGGAAATGCTATTCGGACAGTAGTGGATCAAGGTATGCAACGAGCAGAAGTTATGATAAAAGGCCCGGGTCTCGGAAGAGATGCGGCATTAAGAGCTATTCGTAGAAGTGGTATACTATTAAGTTTCATACGGGATGTAACTCCTATGCCACATAATGGCTGTAGGCCTCCTAAAAAAAGACGTGTGTAAAAATAAACATTGAAGAGATTTCAAGAGAAATAAATAATTCAATGATTTGATCAAATAATATACTATGGTTCGAGAGAAAGTAACAGTATCTACTCGGACACTACAGTGGAAGTGTGTTGAATCAAGAGCAGACAGTAAGCGTCTTTATTATGGACGCTTTATTCTGGCCCCACTTATGAAAGGTCAAGCCGATACAATAGGCATTGCAATGCGAAGAGCTTTGCTCGGAGAAATAGAAGGTACATGTATCACACGCGCAAAATCTGAGAAAATACCACATGAATATTCTACCATAGTAGGTATTCAAGAATCCGTACATGAAATTTTAATGAAT